GAATCACACAAGGGTGGATTGATACAATCTAAACCTCTGGTAAAATGCCCCCCGTAACCCAGCAGATAAAGTGCATTACATAGTCCGTTTTAGGGATTGGCGACTACCCATTCAGTGACTTTGGCACTGGACGTTCCAAAAATGGGTACTATCGGGTCGGGTGAATTCAATAATAGACGCCTGGTGGCATTCCAGCTTTCCTTCTCCTTTCAGGACCTATCCGAAAGAGAATCCAGTACTTCTCGGTCGTGAATAGGGCGAACCGCCCCGTGGATATCTTTGCTTCGAACCAAAAACAATTAGAATTAGGCTCGGTCAACTGGAATGTCTATTATCCATATAGGGGATCTTCCAATCGGGAAGATCCATCGACCTGAGACGAAGAGAAAGGTCTATCTATTTTATTTAGTTATTCAGTTAAACCAATGATTCGTTATTGGAGCAGATAGCAAAAACCATTTCATCTGACATGCGTATTTTTGATTTTCCAATGGATTTACATCTTTCATTAATGGAAATTTTTTGATGTAGTGAGTAATAGCTCTGGTTGTTCGCTGTTCAAGAATTCTTGTTTAGGCAGTTCATACCGTCCATACATAGTGTTTTGATCTAAGATTTCAATTCTTCCATGTTTCAGCAGTAGCATATTCTTCCATGGAGCTAAGCTCCATGGAAGAAAGAAGTGTTTCCGCGACTCTACCACCCAGTCAATTCCGTTCCACTTAATCCTCATGACCACATATCTTTCCGGCTAAGTAATGGGAAACCCTTCTCCTGTTACATGAATCCAATTTTCATTTCATCCGAGAAAAGCCATCTTTTTCTCAACAATGTCTTTGCCATTTGATCCAATAGCCTTCCGTGAGATAGGAACAGATTTGATAAATACTGATAACTCTCGGATCGAATATTAGAACGGGAAAATCCATTAGATAATGAACTATTGGTTCTAAGCCATCTCTGGCGATGAATCAAGAATTCGAAGTGCTTTTTTTTCCTATTCTTGAGAAACCAGCGTTTAGATAGAGATGGAAGAGGATCCATTTTGGCAGTAAGAATAAGAAGCCCCTTTAACATCTCTTCATCTTCATCTGCAAAGAATTCTCGATGTGAAAAGACAGAGACAAAGGGCTCATCTTTGAATAGGGAAAAGAGTGGATCCGGGGGGTCCCAAATGAATTGGCTTATTCGAAAAAAGCCTTGTTCTTTGGAAAATCTAGCTCGTGGCGGGTACTGCATGGTTTCACTCTGCAAGAACTCCGAATCCCCCTCTTGAAGCTCATCCTCCTCTTGACGCTCATCCTCCTCTTGAAGCTGATCCTCCTCTTGAAGCTCATCCTTTTCATCATAAAGGATCCCCCGACCGGCCCAATAGGGAAATCCCAATTCATTGGGCCTTTCGATACAATCAAATAGAAATTCCCAAGGGCGCCATATTCTAGGAGCCCAGTCTATGTGATCGAAGAAACCCTCCTCTATTTCCCCTTCTTCAAACTCCGATTCGTATTTTTGATAGAGAAATTTCTGATCAACGATAGAATAAGATCCATTTTGCATCATATATAAGGGATTCCTTGGTTCGGGCCGAAGAAGGAATTTCACTCGATCATTATCAAACCGACTGCAATCTCTTTCTATCCGCGAGGATGCCATCAGAGCGCCTTCTATTTCTACTAGGCCATGAACTAGATCAGAATCATTCTCAACGAACCGATAAGAAGTGATCCTATTTTTTTCATCGGGTCCGGGTAGAGACCAAAGGTCTTGAGCGACCGATCCGGCAGAACAACTCAAAAGATAAAGAAGTATCGTTAATTTCTTCATGCTCGTTCCAAGTTCGAAGTACCATTTGTACAAATAAGGATCCCCTTCTTCACACAATTGCTTCTTTATATAGATAGATATAGGATCTAGGAGGCAATTTCCTAGAAGTACTTTTTGCACAACAGCCCTTCCTATCTGATAGAAAAGGATCCCGTGATCCTGAACCGGTATTACATGGGCTCGCAAATCCCAAGTTTGTCTATGAAGAGCAGATCTAATTGTATTAGTGTCTAGAATTGATTTCTTCTGTGTAATACTAATTGATAGGGCCTCATTGGCAAGTGCTACAAGATCTCGTGCATTGGAACCCATGGCTGTGGACCCGAATCGATTAGTATGGAACATTTTCTTTTCCAAGTGAAATCCCCTAGTATATGAAAGAGTGAAAAAGCGCTTTCGTTGTTGTGGAATAAGAAGCCTTCGTATCTTAATACATGTATTGAATTGATTCGGGGCTATTAGAGCGGGATCCACTTTTTGGGGAATATGAGTCGAAGCAATAACAAGAATATTTCTAGTAGAACATCTTTCACAATCCCTGGAGAGATAGTTCACTAATAGACCGAGGGATAAGTCCTTCGACTCATTCATATCCAGATCATGAATGTCTGGAATCCATATTATGCAAGGAGACATTGCTTTTGCTAATTCGAAGTGAAGGGTGATAAAAAATCGG